ATTTCATATCCCCCCTTTTCTTTACGTGCTATTCTGCTTACTATACCAGCAGATGTAGCATTATAAACTGTATTGTTACTTTTGCTACCATCAGGATAAATCTGACCCCTTCCCCTGTTCCCACCTACATATATGGGATATTTTAAGAAGTGAACGTCTTTTTTCGTAGCAGGGTCGGGGGAAAGAATAGGAAAGATGATTTCACTATATTTCTTACCGGGAACAGGACCTATCACAAGAATATTTCTTTTATTAGGACGATAACATTGAAAAGAAAGATTGCCCATCTTTTCTTTCATTTCGGGAGAAATACGATCGGGGGGGGCTAATTCGAATCCCTCGGGTAAAATAAGAACAGCTCCTACATTCAAAGCTCCTTTTTTACCATTAGCAAGAACTTGTTTCAGTTGCATATCATAAGGAATTCGAACAACTGCTTCAAATACAGTATCAGGAAGCACAGCTTGCGGAACTTCAATATCCACGGGCTTATTAGCTAAATGGCAATTGGCACATACAATTCGCCCAGTTGCTTCTCGTGGATTTTCATAACCCTGCTGCGCAAAAATGGGATATGCATTTGAAATAGATGCTCGAGTTATTACATATATCATGATCGATACATAAATGGATCGAGTCATCTGTTCTTTTACCCAAGAAAAAGTCTTTCTATTTTGCATGGTCCAATCATTGATCCCCGGAATTTCTACAATAAATTCGATAGGTAGCTAGTAGAATTCCCTATCCACAAGTTTGCCATTGTATTGATTGTACTGAAAGAATTGTACTGGTGGAATATAGTATGAATACCTTGAATTGAAAAGGTAGAAGTATAAAGAATAAGTAAGATTCAAAATGATTTCTTTATACATGAAGAAAGATTATGATTTGATTGATATCAAAAGATCTAATGAATTATTCATTCATTGAATGATAAATTACTACAAGCGAAGGAGATACACGATTTAAAAAATGGAAGATCCAATATTTCACAATTGTATCTAGAATCACTGGAAAAGTGGAAACAAGACCAGATATTATCTGATCATTCTGAGCCAATCCAAAATCGTTGTAGATCGAACCAATCATTAGTTCCCAACCATGGGTCGAGTGAAATCCGATCCATAAATCAGTAACTAAAAGAATCGAAAAAGCTTTGATTGTATCACTTAAGTTATAGATAAATTCCTGAATCCAAGAATTTAGAATGAAAAGTTCTTCATTGCCCAGAAAAAAATAACCACTTAGAATAGCGAAACAGATTAGATTTGTAGAGAAATGCAAAATGATATGAAAATGAGATTCATTGTGTCTTTGGACCAATTGTATTGTTTCCTTGTGCATTCCTATACGAAATCTTTGCATATGTGTCTCCGAGTACTCCTTTATCATCTCGTCCAACAGGAATAGTTCTTCTAATTCCATAAATTTTTCTAGAACATTTTTCTCTTGAATATCATTCAAAAGGATTTCGGATTGCCTGGTATTCCACCAATTAAGAACCCAAGTTTCTAGACATTTCTTAAATGAGAGAGAAACCCACCAGGGCAAAAAGAGTATAGACACAAGATATGGGAGGGAAGCCAATGCTTTCTTTTTTTTCATTCTGTATCCGTGATGTGAATTGTTAATGAACCTGTTTCATTCGTCGATTCTATTTGAGATTTCTATGAAGCACGAATTATATAGCCTATAACTCTAACAAGAACAAGGTATCGAACCTATGGTTCTTTTCCTATTTTTGTTTTTGTGTAAGAATTGAGTCTTTGGATCTAGAATAATATAGAATAGAACATAGAAGAAGGGCCCTTTTCGAATAAAAAAAAAAGAAGTAAATATTCTTTCCAGATTCCAGAGATCTCAATTAGGAAAATTGTAACCGATTTACTCTTCATCGAAAGATGAAGACTCGAAAACCCATTTGAACTAACGCATAGAATTTGGATTTAAAGACGAACCCTACCGGATCCTTTAATTATTTTATTTCTATTTCGAATTCGAAAGATTTCACTGTCTAACCACAGCGCGGGGATAGGGTATCAATTCAAAGGCCTAAAAATAGGAATTCTGTTTTACGAAAATAAAAGACATGTTAGGATATTTGATGAATCTATACTTATTAGACTTTTTTACTAGTATAAAGATAAAGAGTGAAGCTGGACGCCATGTGTATGCGTATACAAAAGAGTTTTTGTGTACAAATAGTTTCTATTCTCTCTATTCTCCTTAATATATTTTATTTGATTAGTTATATTATATTTTATTAGTCCATATACGTCCTCCTGCTTTTGAGATGTATTAAGTTCCTTCTCTCATGCTGAGATTTCTTCTTCAGTTCATTTCAAAATACTTCAATGGGTACGCGCAAGAAATAGGCCAATTCGGCAGCTTTTTGTTCAATTTCTCGTGGAGTCAAATTCTCATCAGTACGGGTCAAGGGAATGGCTCCTTGGCCCCTGATTTCCATATAAAGGACACGACGAGGAAAAAGACCCTCTTTCACCTCCATTCTGATTGATTGGATATCTTTCAGAAAGAAACGAAGGAAGATGCGACGATTTCTTCCAGGAAATCCCCAACGAAAAAGGGACATTATCCCTTCTTTTCTATCAAATCGGTCATAACCACTACCTACATTCCATGAAATTGTGCACCACAAATAAGAACTAATGAATAGACCTGCGATTCCATAGAAAGACATCACGATCCCTTGTGGGAAAAAAAGAATTTGCTGAGACGGAAATACGGATATCAGATTTTTACCAAGATAACTGGAAGTTCCAACCACTAAGAATCCTAGTGAACCTAAAAAAAGGATACAGGCCCAGCAAAAATTACTTGTTTTTCGAGACCCCGTTATAAGTTCTATCCATATATGTTCTGATCGCCAGTTCATACTATACTAGATCCAGTTGCATTCGATTGGAATTGAGAGAATAACCCAAATGGATTTGACTCGATTTTTATTGCTTGATCCCGAAGTAACTTTCATCAACTAGCAGCATTCCGACGGGAACCTTTAGAAATAATTGGTTAGATACATTGAGTTTCTATTTCAAATATTTTTCAAAAAAGATTTGCTGATGATCATTTTGAATTGAATCATTCAATTGATTAAACTATAATCGCATATACACGCATTAATGCGTATATTATGCATCGGTATACATAACAAAACAACTCTTCCATTTGTTTTCGGAAAGGCCACATATCATATGTCCTACCATATTAAATTCAAAGAAAGAAGAGTAGCTGTATGATGATCCAGTGTTGAAAGAAATTGATGAGATTTGGTCCCATCGTATTTAGACAATCTTATTTCTTTGGACATAAAGAGATAAAGAAGCCATTGCGATTGCCGGAAAGACTAGGCCCACTAAAGGAACAAAAATAGAGGGAAAGTTCAAATCTATCATAGAATGGGTACCTCGATTTCATATTTGTACCTATTCTAATTATAAAGATATCTTATGATAAGTCTATCTATTCTAAAGAATATTAATAGAATCTTAATATATAGAAAGAACTTCTATATTCTTCTTATTTGTTATTTGAATATTTGTATTTTCTTTCTTTTCTTTGAGATTTCTTCTTTCTTTTTATTTCATATTTTCTTTTCATTTTTTCTATATCTTTTTTTATCTATTTTTCGTTGTTCTATATATGAATATTTCAATATGAATATGTCAAAAGGACGGAGAAAATTATTTTTATTTACCGGATTTCTCGGAAGGAGAAAGAAATTCTTTTTTATCTTGTCGATAGAGGGATGCTTATTCCTAATCAGGAAGAGAGGTAAAAGAAAAAAAGGATCCGGGGCAAAAAGTCATTATCCAAAACTTCTGACTCTTACTACACTTATAACTGATGTCCCCAAAGAAAACACCATCTTCTTAGTTTTTTATAATGAACTAAATGCTTATTCGCTACAAATAAAAATAACTGAAGCTAGTGCTATACTTCCATTTGAAAATGAAGAATTTCAATCTTTTTGAGAATCTTTTTTTTAATCTTTATTCAAGGGAAGGAAACCATGTAGCTGAAATAACTCATTAAGAACACCTTTTAAAGGATTACGTGGTACGATTGGGTCGAATAAGCCCCTATGGAATAAAGACTCAGCCGCTTGTGAACCGTCGGGTACTGTCTTTTTCAATGTTTGTTCAATTACTCTTTTACCCGCAAAAGCAATGTAGGCATTAGGTTCAGCAATAATGATATCTCCCAATATACCAAAACTTGCTGTAACTCCGCCAGTTGTAGGAGATGTAAGGATTGATACATAGAATAACTTTTTATTTGATTGATAATCATATGAAGCAGAAGATATTTTAGCCATTTGCATCAAGCTCAAACTCCCTTCTTGTATGCGTGCTCCTCCAGAAGCACACACAATAATGACAGGTAGAGATCGATTAGTAGCATACTCGATCAAACGGGTGATTTTTTCACCTACTACGGATCCCATACTACCTCCCATAAACTGAAAATCCATAACTGCAATTGCTATGGGAATACTATTTAGTTGACCTACGCCCGTTTGAACAGCTTCAGTTAAACCCGTTTTTCTTTGATAAAAAGAGATGTCATCTATATAAGATTCCTCCTCTGAATGAAATTCAATGGGGTCGGGGTCCATAGAGACCATATCTTCATCCATAGGCTCCCAAGTGCCAGGATCAATAAAGAGTTCAATTCTATCTGAACTACTCATTTTCAAATGATATCCGCAGTGTTCACAAATATTCATTTTTGAACTAAAAAATTTTTTATAATTTAATCCATAACAATTCTCACATTGAACCCATAACTGTTTGTATTTTGTATTTATATCGAAATCATTAGATCTTTCTCTTCTATTGAAATAACTGCTACTAGTTTTGATACTAGAATTTACACTTTCAATACTACTTATACTTTCCGTACAAATGAAACTAGAAATGTAACTGTCGATACCACTGTAAATGTCACTCTTAAGACTGATTTCAAAACGAAGATAA